TGCACCTTTCTTTCTTAGTTCTAACGAACAAAAACGAACAAAGTGCATCTGGTTGGATCCAGCCTATTTTTGAAATAAACAACTCGCACACACTCCCTTTCCAAAAAAGATCAATACACCGAGCACTACACTTAGATTTATTAGATTTGTTGCTAAAATATCGGTATTAAATCTTAAACTCCCGGCGGATGGCCAGTGACCCAAGGAAAGGAAAGAATCAGTTACATTTTTCATATGATCTCCCCTTATAGATAGACTAAAAAAATAGAACAGAGTTCTTTTTGTATCACGTCCCGCCCTCTTTTTTTTTTGCAATTGAAATTCCCAATAAGAATGATACTTAATTAGAATTAGGTTATAATTAGGTATCAGGCTATATCTCAAATCTCACATCAGTCCTTCCCAGAGTTATTGTCTCAACGAAGAATTGTAGGAGTGAAATCTTGCTATAATTTTAAAGGGCAAGTGGCAATTAAAAGTTAAAAAAATACTTCTAGTATTTTTAGGTTAAACTAAACAAAAGGATTCGCAAATAAAAGCGCTAATGCTACAACCAGCCCATAAATTGTTAAAGCTTCCATAAAAGCTAGACTAAGTAATAAAGTACCTCGTATTTTTCCCTCCGCCTCGGGCTGTCTCGCAATACCTTCTACAGCTTGACCCGCAGCAGTACCTTGACCAACTCCAGGTCCAATAGAAGCAAGCCCTACGGCCAATCCAGCAGCAATAACGGAAGCGGCAGAAATCAATGGATTCATGAGAAGTTCCTCGCAAAAAATAAAAAAAAAATGGTTAATGATACAACCAAGAATTAGGACTTAACTATTCCGAATCATTCTTTGAGTTCGTCGTTATTTGTCTTTATTTCAATTTAATCTCCTTATTCTTATTCATTCAATTCACAGCCATAGACCAGACTAAAGGAAAAGACTTCTATTTGAAAGCCAGGTCCGGAGTAGGGCAAATTATATATATCGCGAGTTCATATATAACTAGTCAATTATCACATATACATGCCTTTGTTACATAATGTAAACCAACGATTCGTATCTTAGATTCAATCGGATTCTATAAATTTGCTTTGAAACATCCACAAAAGTTCGCTTAGAGCCATTAGATTCCATATATCTAATTGAACCCCTCTCCTAACAAAAACTTTTTTAGGACTCTAAGTTTTTGTAAACCTTTTTTTCCCTTTTAGTTCTCAGCACATGGGATACAACATCGAAAATCGAAATCATTAATATTTAGATTTACTATTGAAATTGGCTGAACAATCTAGAATATTAATTGAGGAAGGTAAAGATAAAAGGGCCAAACCAGAAAAATGGGAAAAAGGTCTTTTTCCCATTTTTCCAACAATTCGCTCATATCATAATTTGCGATTACTCTAGATTCTAGCTCGTAATATACCATACTTTGGATGTTTATTTTTCTTAAGTAGAGTATCTTTAGACAGGCATACATTGACTTGGGCTAAGCTAAGCAAAAACATAGTTCAAAACTAGTCAATGATGACCCTCCATAGATTCTCCTATATAAGCCGCAGCTAAAGTTGCAAAAATAAGAGCTTGAATACCACTTGTAAATAATCCAAGAAACATAACCGGTATAGGAACTACTAAAGGTACTAAAGAAACAAGAACAACAACTACTAATTCATCAGCTAATATATTCCCGAAAAGTCTAAAACTAAGTGATAAAGGTTTTGTGAAATCTTCTAAGATGTTAATGGGTAAAAGGATTGGGGTTGGTTGAATGTATTTACCGAAATAACCTAATCCTTTTTTACTAAGACCCGCATAAAAATATGCCAATGACGTGAGTAAAGCTAAAGCAACCGTAGTATTTATATCATTTGTGGGTGCGGCTAACTCCCCATGAGGTAACTCTATGATTTTCCAAGGTAAAAGAGCCCCTGACCAATTAGAAACAAATATAAATAGAAAGAGCGTTCCAATAAAGGGAACCCAAGTAACGTATTCTTCTCCAATCTGAGTTTTGCTCACGTCGCGAATGAATTCAAGAACATATTCGAAGAAATTCTGACCATCAGTCGGAATGGTTTGTGGATTCCGAACAGCTAGAGTGGCAGAACCTAATAAGATAGCAATTACAACCCAAGAAGTAATAAGTACTTGGGCATGGACTTGTAACCCCCCTATTTGCCAATAGAGATGTTGGCCGACTTCCACACCGGATATATCGTATAAGACTTTTAGTGTGGTGATGGAAGATGATAGAACATTCATATTGCCCTCTGACAGAAATAGAACTTTAATAAAATAAATTATTTTGATTCAACCGAATTCTAGATTCTATTTTGTATACCAACTAATCACATAATCGCCCATTTTTTTATCTCTTTTTGAGATTAGGGAATAATAAGCGAATCCAGAAATCTATGGAGTTCTAATTTTCTTATTATTTTAGTAATCAAAGGAAAGGTTTCTTATATAGTTATATAGCTAGAACGACCCTCACAAATCGCAAATACTAG